CCAAGAAAGAGTTCCTTTGCACGAGTAAGAAACCGATGTATTTACACGGGTCGCCCTCGTTCCGTATATGATACAAATTTCTCGTATCGTTTTTCGTGGATTAGCATCTCGAGATCCTTTGATGGGCATAAAGAAATCGTCTTGGTAGCAACCACCAAACCAAGAGAACAAGGGTTAGCTCCGCAGCAGGTCTACAAGCAAGGTAAGTAGGTCCATTACCAGCCGGCTCCGGACCGAAAAGACCTAACGGACTAATCCCTTATCTAGGATCGTAGATGCTAACGGGGCGGGAATCGAAGTGGGGGACCCCTCTACCGCCTGTGTCTATCTCCTGTCAAGTATGCTCCCCAGACATAGACTACGTACAGGGTAGTACTCTTGGAAAGATAGAATATCACCGCGTGAACATAACATTACATTAAGTTACGAATGTAACTCCCGAAGGATCGACCACTATTCTAAATATAGTAAGGCGGAGAACTGTTGTTCAGTGGAGCGCCGGAGTGCAGAGGTTGTTCCCATCATTGAAGTCAGGGTGTGGGACTGAGCCTTCCGAATGAGAAAGAAGAAAAGTGCTTAGTTTCGTTGGAAAAACCAACGCAAATATCATATTTACTTTCTCTCGCCCTACTTCTAAAGATAGATAGAAAAGGTTGGAGAGAATGACTTTCTGAAATTCTCTCCTTTCTAAAGCTGCGCAAGGCGGCCCCCCCGGAACAAAGCCCCACCCCTCTTTTCCCCCCTTTAATGAAGGACCCTCGCCTCGCTTCCTATTCATTTGTGGGTCTGGACCCGAGGGCCTTTTTTTTTCAAGAGGTGATTTCGAGAATCAACCAACGGAAAAATCCGTAGCCCAGGTGACTCACAGCCTCCCTCTCGCCCAAATAAATGAAATGGGATGAATCAAATCAATAAGCTTTTTGATTGATTCAGGGCGCAGCGAAGCCAAATTCAATCAAGGCAAGGGGGCTTACTTTTCCTGAGGCTGATTCATCCTATTCAAATTTAGCTATGCTAATGGAAGAGGAAAAGTTTTCAGATGAGATGGACCCCCAAGAGATGAGCGAGAACCCCCAATTGCTTAGGGGTCGCACTCTGTCCCGCTTGGTGGACGAAATCTTCTCTCCTTTTAGAATTCTTTCTCCCACACACCTTTTTTGCCCTCTTTCACCGAGGAGGAAAGAATAATCTTCCAAGCGGACAGAGACCTAAATTTCCATTAGATTCATTCCTAAGCTTGCTTTGTTGCAGCAAGATGATCAGTCCGAGAGTGCTGGAGAGAAGAGAAAGCGGTAAAAACCTCTCTTATTCGGTCACCGAGAAGTCGGACGACTCTTCAGTAACCCAGGGTGATCCGACCCCTTCGACGCTTTTTTCGCTGTATACCCCCTCCATCCTTCGGAAGTGGAAGAAAGGGTACTCTAATTTGAATACATAGTAGGGCCCCAGAACGCTAAAAGGTGGGGGAACAAGAGTTGTCACGATAGAAAAGATAAATAAATAAATGACTATAAGGAACCAACGACTCTCTCTTCTTAAACAACCTATATCCTCCACACTTAATCAGCATTTGATAGATTATCCAACCCCGAGCAATCTTAGTTATTGGTGGGGGTTCGGTTCGTTAGCTGGTATTTGTTTAGTCATTCAGATAGTGACTGGCGTTTTTTTAGCTATGCATTACACACCTCATGTGGATCTAGCTTTCAACAGCGTAGAACACATTATGAGAGATGTTGAAGGGGGCTGGTTGCTCCGTTATATGCATGCTAATGGGGCAAGTATGTTTTTCATTGTGGTTCACCTTCATATTTTTCGTGGTCTATATCATGCCAGTTATAGCAGTCCTAGGGAATTTGTTCGGTGTCTCGGAGTTGTAATCTTCCTATTAATGATTGTGACAGCTTTTATAGGATATGTACTACCTTGGGGTCAGATGAGCTTTTGGGGAGCTACAGTAATTACAAGCTTAGCTAGCGCCATACCTGTAGTAGGAGATACCATAGTGACTTTTTTTGGTAGGGAACCCATGGATTTAACTTTGGGATTGGGAAATTCCGTGACACCCCTGCCGGAGCCCATAATTCCCGATCTGAATCTTCCCCCCGAGGGACCCCCAGAAGAACCATATCAACCATTAATTCCTGGGGGTGGAGGTCTCTCAGTGGAGGAACAAAGGGCGATAGACCGCTTTGTTCGCCAGGAAAACCGGCTGGTCCGGTGCGCGACACACATGTTGCGGTCACTGGACTACTCCCCACAAATGCAAGACGTCAAGAATGTCGTAGAAACATTCATCCTGGAGATTGACTCCTTCCACTATGAAGAAGTCTTTTTAGCACTAATTGATAGAGACTCACCCCAGTTTCTACATTTTCTGGAACTTTGGGAGGAGTATCTCACGGTCACCGATTCCCTCATGCAAAATTTACTTCGGCTATAACTTCTTCTTTCATTACTTCATTCTTTCCATATCCCTCTCCTTTGTTCTCAGTTACTCATCAAATGGCGCTCGGTTCATATCTTTAAGTTCGATCATTGACAAGGTTCAAAGAAAGGGAGGGGAAAAAAAGAAAGATCATCAGTTTCATCATGATCTATTCTCAATTTCTGCAGTATAGTTTAACCACCAAGTTCGGGATGGATTGGTGTGGGCCCCCTACGCCCGTCTACCTGAGACTGTCCCTTGGCCCGTAGGTCCTGGCACAAGGTTAGAATTCTAGCTCTTTCAGAGTGGTATCTCACTGATGGCTCGGCCCCCCCCGGAAGGAAGCCTTCTTCGCCCTCCACCTAAGCTGCGCAGGAAAAGCCCAAAGCCAATCCCAGGGAACAGTTAAGCTTCAATCGGTCTTTCTGTCCAGGTGGAGGTAGTCCGCATCTTCACAGACATGTCTACTTCACCGAGCCTCTCTCCGAGACAGTGCCCAGATCGTTACGCCTCTCGTGCTCAGGAAGGTCAGAACAGAAAATCCTTCAAGCCCCAAAGCGGATACGCTTTCAGTTACCTTTCCTTTCGCGGATTCGTCTTCCTTTACTGTAAAGTGAGGCACTTATTGACTCCTCGGACATTCACTATGTCAGTTGCTTCTGTCTTCTCCCTCACAGCGCATTCTATAAGAACTTCCTAATGCTAAGCCACACCTGAAGGAGGAAGATTTTGCTCATTTTCTTTTTAGGCCTTAGCACTAGACTATTATGACTATCTTATTATAAGACAGCCTGAGGGTCGGGTCAAGCCTGTCTGTTTACGAATTGGATGTGGGAATTTTACAAGTCCTATGGCAAGTTGAGAGGGAAGTAACAATAGCAAAAGGCATTCCTTTGAAAGCAATGCAGGGTTAGCCAGTTCAACCAAGCCAGCAGAAAAAGTAGACCTATATTCTCCTACAGTCTTTCTTTCAGTTCCATTCCCCCACCTAACCTTAATGGGACAGGGATACTAGCAGGGAAGAGGGCGTTAAGTAATCGATATGAATCGCTTTACAAAGCTCTTTCTTTCCCTAAAAGGAGAAAAGAGTGGAGTAAGGGAAGCGAAAGACACTGTACCGACTGAAAGGTACATAGTTGCTTTACCGATAGCGAGAGGATTGAGAAAAGCTACAGCGCAGGAAGAGCATAGGGAGAGGATGAAGGCTTAGTTAGTGCTTGTGGAAAGGCTGAGGTACGATAGCGAGAGCAAGAAAACTCCTGCGCTGTAGCTTGCTATTCCAAATTGGAATGGAGAATGACTTCGGGACAAAAATAAAAGAGAAAGAAAAAGCCTTCTTCTTCTCAATACCAATACCTAAAGCTCACTGAACTTGAGCTATCGTAATTCAGTTTTCGCAATCCCTCTCCCCTTTCCCTATCGGTGGAGCAACTGCGTACCTCTATAGAGCTTTCTAATGCGTTTTCTGGACATCATATGATCGTTCTTTCTTAAGCGTAGTTTTATCCGTAACAAGATGCCTATTCTCTTTAGGGATAGGTAGCTTAGCATACCTGGCAAGATACTTTAGCCAAGGTATAGACCGGGAGTACTTACTCATAGGTTGCTTGACTTCGTGCCTATCACATCACAGCTTATCCCTTTAAAGGCGAAAGCCCGGCCTCCCCCTCCAGCATCTGCTCTCTAGTTAAGTAAGGTGAAAACATCGATTGAATTAGTAGAAAACTGCCTTAGTTAGAAGGTAAGATGCTCCTAGAGGCAAAGCCTTGGATTCAATTCCAATTCTCCCCTCTGTAACTGCAGCTTCAGCAATTTTCTTAGTCAGGCCATTGACCCTCCAGGGGGATTAGGTAGTTACAAAAGAAAAGCCCTTCCTTAGAAGTATAAACCAAGGCATTCTATTTCTAATACTCAAATCGAAAGGCTAGTCTTCTTTTCTACATTCTACAGGCCCAGCTTCTTCTGAGAAGTTCGGCAGCAAGGAAGTCTATTCCCCCTTGGATTCTATTTGGATTCCTTACCACCGGGGATTCCCCTATCCTCACTGTAGGAACAGTAGGAACATACTGAGGCTAAAGTAGCCGCAGTCTTTGAGTAAGTTGCTATTGAGCTCAGCCCCTGGTAACATACTAAAGAATCATATCCTGAGGACTAAAGAAAAGCTGCCTTGGAATCGAATCTGAAACTTTGAAATAAAGGCCTGTGAGAATTTCTTCTTTTAGAAGCTAGGAGATCTTTAGTGTATTCTCTGCAAACCTCACCACTTCGTCAGCAGGTGATAACTGCCATCTTTTTAGGTTTTTAAACCATCAGGACAGAATGCTTTTAGCGGACAATATAACGCAATCTATCAATTGTTGAGCTAAACCAGCCTTTTACCCTAAAGAATAACTGGATTTAGGGATTTCTTGCTTTCCGGGGCATATCTGCCCTGATCTTTCCTATAGACTCAAGAGAAGCTGTAGGCCCTTACTGAGCTAATTCAGTAAGCTATTCAAGCTCCTAGACCTCCGTCTGCCTAGTCCTGTCCTCAATAGATGACTTCCGCTTTAGGACTTCTCGGAGATTAATC